TTTTTTTTTATATAAAAACTATTAAAAACGGTTAAAGACAATAAATAAATACAAATGTAATTATACAAAAATATAATATAAATTAAATATTTAATTAATTAATTATATTTATATACATATATAATTATATATAAATTAATATAAAATATTAATTAATTTAAATTTAATTTATATTTTTATTTTAATATTAAAATTATTTCATTAGAATATTATAGGATTTATAATGAAATTAATTTTTAATATTAATATTATAAATAGAGAGATAGAGAAATATTAAATTTTTATTATTATTATTAATATAATATAAAAAAAAAAAAAAAAAAATTCTATACAAAAAAATGTGTATATAAAAAAAAAATTTTTATAGTTTTATGATTTTATTATAAATTTATTTTACATACAAATTTTAGTATAAAAATTTGATTATTTTAATAATAATTTAATTTATGTAGTAATTAATTTTAAAATATTTAAGAAATTAAGATTTAGTAATATTTAAATAAATAACAAATTTTGTGCCAGCAGTTGCGGTTATACAAAAATTTAATTAAAATTTTTCAGTATATAATAAATAATATTAAAATTAAAATAAAAATTAAATTATTAAGTAAAATTTTAATTTAATAAAATTTTATAATTAATTTATGATTTAATAAATTTATAAAAAAACTAGGATTAGATACCCTATTATTGAAATTTAAATTAAAAATACTAAAATAGTATATAATAATTTATTGAAACTTAAATAATTTGGCGGTATTTTAGTTCATTTAGAGGAATCTGTCTAATAATTGATAATCCACGAATAAATTTACTTAATTTAAAATTTTATATATCGTTGTTAAAAAAATATTTTAAAATAAAAATAATATTTAAAAATTAAAATTAAAAATTAATTCAGATCAAGATGTAGATTATAATTAAGAATATGATGGATTACAATAAAATTATTTAAATGGATTTTATTTTGTAAATAAATAAATAAAGGTGGATTTAAATGTAAATTTATTTAATATAATAAATTGATTTAAAATTAAAATATGTACATATTGCCCGTCGCTTTCATTTTAAAGTTGGAATAAGTCGTAACAAAGTAGAAGTACTGGAAAGTGTTTCTAGAATGAATAAATTATAGCTTAAAATAAAGTATTTCATTTACATTGAAAAGATATTAAATGTTAATTAATTTAAAAAATAAAAATTAATAAATTTAAATTTAATAAAAATAATTTTAATATTAAAATAAATAATGGGGGTTAAAGTATTTTAATAGAAAAAATTATAAAATTTATAGTAAATTAGTATAGTAATAGAAATTTGAAATAGTTGAAAATTAATTTTTAAAAAAGTAAATTTAAATTATTGTATCTTGTGTATCAGAGTTTATTAAATAATATTATTAAATAAAAATATCTCGAATTTAAAAGAGTTAATTAATTAATAAAGTTAATGTAAAATAATTATTTTAAATAATTAATTTGAAATGAAATGTTAATCGTTTTTAAATATATCTAGTTATTTTAGAAAAAAGTTTAATTTTAAATTTATTTATTAAATATATTAAATTAATTAATATAAAAAAAAATAAATTTTATAATTTAAGGGATAAGCTTTAAATTAAAGAATTATAATAATAATTTAAATTAAATAAAATTTTTAAAATTTATATTGTTTAAAAATTATAATTTATTATAAAAAATTTTAATAAAAATAAAATTTAAAATAATTTAATTTTTTATAAAAATATAATTTGTAATAAAAAAATATTAGAAAAAATGATAAAATTAGTATAAAAATAAAAATAAAATTATAAATTAATGTAAAGTAATTAAAAGGAATTCGGCAAAAATATATATTCACCTGTTTAACAAAAACATGTCTTTTTGAAAAATAATTTAAAGTCTAATCTGCCCACTGATTTTATATTAAAGGGCTGCAGTATATTGACTGTACAAAGGTAGCATAATCATTAGTCTTTTAATTGAAGACTTGTATGAAGGATTTGATGAAATATAAACTGTCTCTTATATATTAATAGAATTTAATTTTTTAGTTAAAAAGCTAAAATTTATTTAAAAGACGAGAAGACCCTATAGAGTTTTATAATTATTTTTTAATTATTTATTTATAAATATAAAAAATTTTTATTAAATAATTATTTTATTGGGGTGATAAAAAAATTAAAATAACTTTTTTTAATAAATTAACAAATATAAATGAATAATTGATCCATAAATTATGATTAAAAGAAATAATTACCTTAGGGATAACAGCGTAATTTTTTTTTTTAGTACAAATAAAAAAAAAAGTTTGCGACCTCGATGTTGGATTAAGATAAAATTTAAATGCAAAAGTTTAAAATTTTGATCTGTTCGATCATTAAAATCTTACATGATCTGAGTTCAAACCGGTGTAAGCCAGGTTGGTTTCTATCTTTAGAAAATTAAAATATTTTAGTACGAAAGGATCAAATATTTAAAATAATTTTATTAAATTATGAATATTATTAACTAAAATATAACTATTTTGACAGAAAAATGTGTTGATTTTAGAAATCATTTATATATAATTTAATTATATATATAGTAAATGATAATATATATAGATTTAATAAATATTGTTATTGGAATATTAATTTTAATTATTGGGGTAATAATTAGATTAGCTTTTTTGACATTATTAGAACGAAAGGTATTAAGATATATACAAATTCGTAAAGGCCCTAATAAATTAGGTTTTATAGGTATATTACAACCTTTTTCTGATGGTATTAAATTATTTACTAAAGAAATAATTTATTTAAATTTTTCTAATTATTTATTTTATTATTTATCTCCAATTATTGGATTTATTTTATCTTTAATGGTTTGAATATTAATTCCTTATTATTTTAATATAATTTCTTTTAATTTAGGTATTTTATTTTTTTTAAGTTGTATTAGTTTAGGTGTATATGTATTATTAATTGCTGGGTGATCTTCTAATTCTAATTATTCATTGTTAGGAGGATTACGAGCTGTAGCTCAAACAATTTCTTATGAAGTTAGATTAGCTTTAATTATAATATCAAGATTAATTATAATTATGAGTTTTAATTTAATAAAGTATAATGAATATCAATTAATAATTTGATTTTATTTTTTGATAATTCCTTTAAGAATATGTTTTTTATCCTCATTAATAGCTGAAACTAATCGAACTCCATTTGATTTTGCTGAAGGTGAAAGAGAATTAGTTTCAGGATTTAATATTGAATATAGAAGTGGGGGATTTGCTTTAATTTTTTTAGGTGAATATTCAATAATTTTATTTATAAGTTTAATATTTATTTTAATATTTATAGGTGGTTATGATTTAAATTTAATTTTTTATTTAAAATTAAGTTTTATTTCATATATATTTGTTTGAATTCGGGGAACATTACCTCGTTATCGTTATGATAAATTAATATATTTATGTTGAAAAAGATATTTACCAATTTCTTTAAATTATTTATTATTGTTTATTGGTTTAAAAGTATTTTTAATATAATTATAATAATATAAAATAATTAGTATAAATTAATAGAATAAGAATTCTTTCTTAAGTTTTCAAAACAAATGCTATATACAAGCTCATTAATTAAAAAATTATTTTATCTCAATAAATATTAATAAATGGTATTATAATAAAATATGAAAAGTAAATTACTGTTAAAATTTGTCCTGTAATTACATAAGGATCTTCTACAGGACGAGCTCCAATTCAAGTTAATAAAATAATTGTTGAAATAAATAATCAAAATATAATTTGATTAATAGGATAAAATTGAATTCCTTGAATTTTTTTATTAAAAGTAAATGGTAAAATAATTAAAATTAAAATTGAAAGTACTAAAGCAATAACTCCTCCTAATTTATTGGGAATTGATCGTAAAATAGCATATGCAAATAAAAAATATCATTCAGGTTGAATATGAATTGGGGTTACTAGTGGATTAGCTGGAATGAAATTATCAGGGTCCCCTAATAAATAAGGATTAGTTAATGTTAATATGGTTAATAATATTAATAAAATAATAAATCCAATTAAATCTTTAAATGTGAAAAATGGATGGAAAGGGATTTTATCTAAGTTTCTATTAATTCCTAAAGGGTTATTAGAACCTGTTTGATGTAAAAATAATAAATGAATTATTGTTAATATTAATACAATAAAAGGTAATAAAAAATGGAAAGTATAAAAACGAGTTAAAGTTGCATTATCTACAGCAAATCCTCCTCAAATTCAATTTACTAATATTGATCCTAAATATGGGATAGCTGATAATAGATTAGTAATTACTGTGGCTCCTCAAAATGATATTTGTCCTCAGGGTAAAACATATCCTATAAAAGCTGTTGCTATTAATATAAATAAAATAATTACTCCAATTATTCATGTGAATTTTAAATTAAATGATTCATAATAAATTCCTCGTCCAATATGAGTAAAAATACAAATAAAAAAAAAAGATGCTCCATTAGCATGTAATGTTCGAATTAATCAACCATAATTAACATCTCGACAAATATAATTTACACTATAAAAAGCTAAATTAATATTAGCACAATAATATATAGTTAAAAATAATCCTGTAATAATTTGAATAATTAAACATAATGCTAATAAAGATCCAAAATTTCATCATATTGAAATATTAGATGGGGTAGGTAAATCAATTAATGATCCATTAATAATTTTTAATAATGGATGGGTTTTTCGTAAAGATTTAAATGAATTTATCATTAGTTAAATGATCGTAAAGGGCCAAAAAAAATATTGGTAATTTTAACAATTGCAATTAAGGTAATAAATAAATAAATAATTATTATTATTATTATTAAATAAGTTTGTTCATTATAAAGTTTAGTTAAATTAATATTATTATTATAATTATTAAATAAAAATAAATTAAAAAAATTTATTATTTCTTCATTAATTATAAAATTTATTCAATATAAATTATTTATAAAAATAATACATAAAAATATAAAAAAAAAATAAGTTATAAAAAATAATTTATTTTTAATAGAAAATTTAAATAATTCATTTGATGCAATTCTTGATACATAAATAAAAAGAACTAATAATCCACCTGAAAAAGTAAGAAATAAAATATAAGAAAATCAATAAGTATTAATTAATATTCCTGAAATTAAACATAAAAATAATGTTTGAATTAAAATTAACATTCCTATTGATAAAGGATGTTTAATAAAAAATATAATTATTGAAATAAAAATTATTCTTATTGATAAAAATATTTTAGTTATATCAAAGAATAGTTTAATAAAAATAATAATTTTGGAGATTATTGATAAAGATATTCTTTTTTTCTTTGAAGTTTTTAAAGAAAAATTCTTAATTTTGATTTACAAGACCAATGTTTTTTTTAAACTATAAAAACAAAAAAAAATTAAATATAATGATAATTAATATAATTTTAATTATAATTTTAATATTTATTGTGGGTAATATAATTTTTGTCTCTAAAAGAAAACATTTATTAATTACTTTAATAAGGTTAGAATTTATTGTTTTAAGAAATTTTTTTTTATTAATATTTTTTTTAATAATAAATAAATTTGATATATATATATTAATAAATTTTTTAGGTTTAACTGGTTGTGAAAGTGCATTAGGGTTATCAATTTTAGTTTCCAAAATTCGGACTCATGGGAAAGGTTATTTTCAAAGGTTTAAATTAAATTAATGAAAAAAATTTTAATATTTTTACTATTTTTAAAACCCTTTTGTTTTTCAAAAAAAAAATTTTGAAGGGGTCAAAAAAAAATTTTTTTTTTTTTTTTTTTATTTATAAATATTTCATTAAGTATTTATAATTTTACTAATTTAAGATATATAATAGGTTTAGATATACTTTCTTTTGGTTTAATTTTATTAAGAATTTGAATTTGTTGTTTAATGATTATAGCAAGAGAAAATTTATATAAAAATAATTTATATGTTTCTTATTTTTTAATAAATATTATAATTTTATTAATTATATTATATATAACTTTTAGAATAATAAATTTATTTATATTTTATTTATTTTTTGAAGGTAGGTTAATTCCTACTTTAATATTAATTATTGGGTGAGGTTATCAACCTGAACGAATTCAAGCTGGGATATATTTATTATTTTATACATTATTTATATCTTTACCTTTATTAATAGGAATTTTTTATTTAAATAATAAATTAAATTGTTTAATAATTTATATATTAAAATTTTATGATTTTAATTTTTTTTTATTATATTTATCTATAATTATAGCTTTTTTAGTGAAAATACCTATATATTTTGTTCATTTATGATTACCAAAAGCTCATGTTGAAGCCCCTATTTCAGGGTCAATGATTTTAGCTGGTGTTATATTAAAATTAGGGGGGTATGGAATAATACGAATTATAATTATTTTACAAAAAATTAATATAAGCTTTAATTTTATTTGGATTATTATTAGATTAATTGGTGGTATTTATATTAGAATAAAATGTTTTTGTCAATTTGATATTAAATCTTTAATTGCTTATTCTTCAGTAGCTCATATAAGATTAGTAATTGGTGGAATTATAACAATAAACTATTGAGGTTTTATAGGTTCATATATTTTAATAATTGGTCATGGATTATGTTCATCAGGAATATTTTGTCTTTCAAATATTAATTATGAACGAATAAGAAGTCGAAGTTTATTTTTAAATAAAGGAATAATAAATTTTATACCTTCAATAAGATTGTGATGATTTTTATTATCTTCATCAAATATAGCAGCTCCTCCTTCAATAAATTTAATAGGTGAAATTAGGTTAATTATTAGTTTAATAAGATGATCAAAACTATCAATAATAGCAATAATATTAATTTCTTTTTTTAGAGCTGGTTATAGTTTATATTTATATTCTTATACTCAACATGGAAAATTAAATATAAGTATATATAGATTTTATAGTGGAGTTTCTCGAGAATATTTAATATTATTTTTACATTGAATTCCATTAAATTTTTTAATTTTAAAAATTGATTATTTTATATTATGTTTATACTTAAATAATTTAAATAAAATATTGATTTGTGGTATCAAAAATATGATAAAAATCATTTTAAGTTATACAAAAATATAATATTTGTTTTATTAGATTTTTTTTTTTATTTTTTTTTATAATTATTAATTTTTTTTTTGTTATTTATTTTATTATAAATAATATTGTTATTTTTTTAGAATGAGAAATTATTTCTTTAAATTCTACAAATATTGAAATATCAATTTTATTAAATTGAATATCATTATTTTTTATAATATTTGTTTCTTTAATTTCTTCTTCTGTTATTTATTATATAAAGAGTTATATAAGTTCTGAGTTAAATTTGAATCGTTTTATTATTTTAGTTTTAATATTTGTATTTTCAATAATTTTATTAATTATTAGTCCAAATATTATTAGAATTTTTTTAGGTTGAGATGGTTTAGGGTTAATTTCTTATTGTTTAGTAATTTATTATCAAAATATTAAATCTTATAATGCTGGTATATTAACTGCTTTATCTAATCGTATTGGTGATGTTATAATTTTAATAGTTGTTTGTTGAATATTAAATTATGGTAGATGAAATTATATTTTTTATTTAGAATTTATAAGTAATGATTATTCTATAAAATATGTTTCTTTTAATAATTATTATTGCTTCAATAACAAAAGAGCTCAAATTCCTTTTAGTTCTTGATTACCTGCTGCTATAGCAGCTCCTACACCTGTTTCAGCTTTAGTTCATTCTTCAACTTTAGTTACAGCTGGTGTTTATTTATTAATTCGTTTTAATTTATTATTAGTAGATATATTTTTTATTAAAATTTTATTATTATTATCTGGTTTAACAATATTTATAGCTGGAATTTCTGCTAATTATGAATTTGATATAAAAAAAATTATTGCTTTATCAACATTAAGACAATTAGGATTAATAATAAGAATTTTAAGAATAGGTTTTGGGGATTTAGCTTTTTATCATTTATTAACTCATGCTATATTTAAAGCTTTATTATTTATATGTGCTGGTATAATTATTCATATAATACAAGATAATCAAGATATTCGTTTTATAGGAGGTTTAAGATTTTATATTCCTTTAACTTCTTTATGTTTAAATATTTCAAATTTAGCTTTATGTGGTATTCCTTTTTTGGCTGGATTTTATTCAAAAGATTTAATTTTAGAAATGGTAATAATAAATAATTTAAATTTATTAATTTTTTTTTTATATTATATTTCTACAGGAATAACATTATTTTATACTATTCGTTTAATAATATATTTAATAGTAAATGATTATAATTTAATAAGAATTTATAATATTTATGATGAAGATTATATTATATTAAAAAGAATAATAATATTATTATTTATAAGAGTTATTTCAGGAAGAATATTAAATTGAATAATTTATTCTTATCCTTATATAATTTATATATCATTTAATATAAAATTTATAGTTATTTATGTAAGTGTTATTGGGTTAATTATAGGTTATTTATTAAGAAAAATAAATTTTTATTCTATTAATAAATTTTTAATAACATATAATTTAAGTAATTTTTTATCTTTAATATGATTTATACCAAATTTATCTACTTATGGATTAAATTATATATTTTTAAATTATAGAGAAAATTTAAATAAAAATATTGATTTAGGTTGAAGAGAATATTATAGAATATATGGCATATATATAGTTATGAAAAAATATTCATTTATATATTATTTTTATCAAATAAATAATTTTAAAATTTATTTATTTAGTTTTATTTTATGAATAATAATATTTATATTTATAATATTATTAAATTAATTTAAATAGCTTAAAGTTAGAGCATAATATTGAAGATATTAAAGTGATAGATTTATCTTTAAATATTTATAAAAAAAATTTTTTATTTTTACATTGAAAATGTAATGTTTTTTTTTAAACTATATAAATATAAAAAAAAGAAATATTAATGATTTTATTCACTATAAATTAAATTAGAAGTTTAATTATATTATATTTCAATATAAATAATAAAATTTAATTGGAATTTTTTATTCAATTTTATCATTAACAGTGATATACCTCTATTTTGGTTTCAATTAATAAATAAGGAGTAAAAACTCTATCTTTTAAGTCGAAATTAAATGCAAAATTGCTTCTTATTTAAGATAAATTGAAATAACAATAATTTTTGATTGCAAATCAAATGTTTTAAATTAAACTAAAATCCTAAATTAATTAATTCAATTAAGTATGGTTTGATTTCATTCATGATAAAGACCAATTAATAATATAATAATAAAAAAAAATCTAATTTTAGTTCAAATAATAAAGTTAACTATTTTAAATAATTTAATGATTGGAAAAATTAAAGCAATTTCTACATCAAAAATTAAAAAAATTATAGTAATTAAGAAAAAATGTAATGAAAATGGAATTCGTGTAGAAGATATAGGATCAAACCCACATTCAAACGGGGAACATTTTTCTCGGTCTCAAATTGATTTTTTTCCTAGTAAAGAAGAAAGAATTATAATAATATTAGCTAAAATAATAATAATAATTGATAAAATAAGTAATATAATAATTATTTATATTAAAATAAAATTAAACTTTTTGATTGGAAGTCAAATATACTAAATATATTATATAAATAATATTAATTTAATTAATTAATTACCTCATCAATAAATTGAAATATAAAGAAATAATCAAACTACATCAACAAAATGTCAATATCATGCAGCTGCTTCAAATCCAAAATGATGATTTATAGAGAAATGATTAAGTATATGACGAATAAAACAAATTAATAAAAATGTTGTTCCAATAATTACGTGAATTCCATGAAATCCTGTTGCTATAAAAAATGTTGAACCATAAATTCTATCAGCAATTGAAAATGAAGCTTCAATATATTCATAAGCTTGAAGAATAGTAAAATAAATTCCTAATAAAATAGTAATTAATAAACTTTGAAATGTTTGAGTGAAATTATTTTCTATTAAGGAATGATGAGCTCAAGTTACAGTTATTCCTGAAGTAATTAAAATAATTGTATTTAATAATGGAATTTGAAATGGATTAAAAGGTATAATATTTATAGGTGGTCAATTTGATCCAATTTCAATATTTGGTGAAAGTCTTCTATGAAAAAATGCTCAAAAAAAAGAAATAAAAAAAAAAATTTCTGAAATAATAAATAAGATTATTCCTCATCGTAATCCTTTTGAAACTAAAATTGTATGATTTCCTTGTAAAGTTCTTTCTCGATAAATATCTCGTCATCATTGATATATAGATAAAATAATAATAATATAACCTAATAATAAAATATTTATATTAAAATTATGAAATCAATTAGTTAATCCTATAACTAAAGTTAATGTGCCAATTGCTCTTGTTAAAGGTCATGGTCTATAATTTACTAAGTGATATGGATGATTATGATTTATTGTCATTAATTAATTAATTTCACTAGAATATAATGTTGTTAAAATTGAAATTACATATGATTGAATAATGGCAACTGCCGATTCTAAGGTTAATAGTAAAATTTGAATTAAAATTAAAATAAATAATAAATAATTAGGAATACTATTATTTCTTCTTCTTAATAATGTTAATAGTAAATGGCCAGCAATTATATTAGCTGTTAAACGAACAGCTAATGTTCCTGGACGAATAATATTACTAATAGTTTCGATTAATACTATAAATGGTATTAAAATTGTTGGAGTTCTTTGAGGAATTAAGTGAATAAATATGTGTTGAGTATAATTAATTCATCCAAAAATTATAAAACTTAATCATAAAGTTAGTGAAATTGTTAATGAAATTGTTAAATGACTTGTTCTTGTAAAAATATAAGGAAATAATCCTAAAAAATTATTAAAAAAAATAAAAGAAAATAATGAAATAAAAATAAATGTTGATCCATTAAATCTATTAATTCCAAGTAATGTTTTAAATTCATTATGTAATTTATTAATAATAAAATTTCAAAAAATAAAATGTCGGTTTGGTAAAAATCAAAATGGGTAAGGTAAAAATAATAATCCGATAAATGTTCTTAATCAATTTAAAGATAAATTAAATAAATTAGTTGAAGGATCAAAAATTGAAAATAAATTTCTTATCATTTTCAAGTTATTATTTTTTTATTTTTTTTAAAATAATTATTATTATTATTATTATTATTATTATATGAAAAAATATAATAATTAAAAATATTAAAAATGATAAAAATACAAATAAAAAAAATAAATGAAATTATTCAATTAATAGGTATTATTTGTGGGATAAAAGAATATTATGTAATAATAATAATTTAAATTTGACATATTTATGTTATTTTTTAACTAATTCTTTAATATATATATATATATATATATATATATATATATATATATATATATATTTATTTATTTATTTATCATTAGAAGTAGTTGTTAAATTACTATATTTTGGTTTAAGAGACCATTACTTACTTTCAGTCATCTAATGATGAATAATTATTAATTCAATTAATAAAATTTTTTATTGAAATTCTTTCAATTATAATAGGTATAAATCTATGATTAGCTCCACAAATTTCTGAACATTGACCAAAAAAAATACCAGGTCGATTAATAAATAAATTAGTTTGATTAAGACGACCAGGATTAGCATCAATTTTAACTCCTAAAGATGGAATAGTTCATGAATGAATAACATCTGTAGCAGTAACTATAATTCGAATTTGATTATTTATAGGTAAAATAATTCGATTATCAACATCTAATAATCGAAAATTATTAATATTAGATTTTTCATAGTTAATTATATAAGAGTCAAATTCAATATTATTAAAATCAGAATATTCATAACTTCAATATCATTGATGTCCAATTGATTTTAAAGTAATTAAAGGGTTATTTAATTCATCTAATAAATATAATAAACGTAAAGAAGGTAAAGCAATAAAAATTAAAGTAATAGCTGGTAAAATAGTTCAAATTAATTCAATTATTTGACCTTCTAGTAAAAATCGATTAATATATTTATTAAAAAAAAGTCTTAATATTATATAAGATACTAAAATAGTAATTATAATTAAAATAACTAAAGTATGATCATGAAAAAAAATAATTTGTTCTATTAAGGGTGAAACTCTATTTTGAAAATTAATATTAGATCATGTTGCCATTATTCTAAAAAAAGGATAATCCTTTATAAATGGGTTTTAAATCCATTACATATAATCTGTCATATTAGAAGTTACTTAAAATAGGTAATTCATTATAAGAATGTTCAGCTGGAGGTATATTTTGTAATCATTCAATAGAAGAAGATATATTTAATGAAAATAATACTAATCGTTGATTAATTATAGATTCTCAAATAATTAATATTATAAAAAGTATAGAAATTAATGATATATAAGAACCTAAAGATGAGATAATATTTCAAGATAAAAATCTATCTGGATAATCAGAATAACGTCGAGGTATTCCTGCTAAACCTAAAAAATGTTGGGGGAAAAATGTTAAATTAACACCAATAAATATAACAATAAATTGAATTTTTAATAAATAAAGATTTAAAGATAAACCAGTAAATAAAGGATATCAAAAAATAAATCCTCCAAAAATTGCAAATACAGCTCCTATTGATAATACATAATGAAAATGTGCTACAACATAATAAGTATCATGAAGAGTAATATCAATTGAAGAATTAGCTAAAATTACTCCTGTCAATCCTCCTACAGTAAATAAAAAAATAAAACCTAAACTTCATAATATTGAAGGTCTGTAATTAATTTGTGTTCCATGAATTGTAGCTAATCAACTAAAAATTTTAATTCCTGTAGGTACAGCAATAATTATAGTTGCTGAAGTAAAATAAGCTCGTGTATCAATATCTATACCTACAGTAAATATATGATGAGCTCAAACAATAAATCCTAATAATCCAATAGCTAGTATAGCATAAATTATTCCTAAAGACCCAAAAGTTTCTTTTTTTCCTCTTTCTTGAGAAATAATATGTGAAATAATACCAAATCCTGGTAAAATTAAAATATAAACTTCAGGATGACCAAAAAATCAAAATAAATGTTGATATAAAATTGGATCTCCTCCCCCTGCAGGGTCAAAAAAAGATGTATTTAAATTACGGTCAGTTAATAATATTGTAATAGCTCCAGCTAAAACAGGTAAAGATAATAATAATAATAAAGCTGTAATTCCTACCGCTCAAATAAATAATGATATTTGATCAAAGGATAAATTATTAATTCGTATATTAATAATAGTTGTAATAAAATTAATAGCTCCTAGAATTGAAGAAATACCTGCTAAATGTAAAGAAAAAATAGCTAAATCAACAGAAGATCCTCTATGAGCAATATTAGATGAAAGTGGGGGATAAACTGTTCATCCTGTTCCTGCTCCATTTTCAACAATTCTTCTTGAAATTAATAATAATAAAGATGGAGGCAATAATCAAAATCTTATATTATTTATTCGAGGAAAAGCTATATCAGGTGCTCCTAATATTAAAGGAACAAGTCAATTACCAAATCCTCCAATTATAATAGGTATAACCATAAAAAAAATTATAATGAAGGCATGTGCAGTTACAATAGTATTATAAATTTGATCATCACTAATTAAAGATCCTGGAGTACCTAATTCAAGACGAATTATTCCTGCTCAAATTCCAAAAATAAAATATAAAGTTCCAATATCTTTATGATTTGTTGAAAAAAGTCATTTTCGCAATAAAATGGCTGAGTTTATAAGCGATAAATTGTAAATTTATTAACGAGAAATTTCTCTTTTATTAGGCTTTATAGTCAAAAAATAGATATAAAATTGCAAATTTTAAGTTGTATTAAAATACTAAGGCTTAAAGAAATTTCTTTATAAATAATTTTGAAGATTATTAGTTTATATTAACTTAAAACCTTTATAAAAAAAATATAGTTCTAAGAATTATTCCTATAAGTGAAATTAAATTAAATATATTAATTATAATAAATATTTTATTTCTAATAAAAATTTTAAATCATTTTATTTTATAATTAAAAAATAAAAATGATGAGTAAATAATTCGAATATAAATAAATAACATAATTAAGCTTATTATAATAAAAATAAAACAAATTAAAAAAAAATTAAAATTTAATAAAAAATTAATAATAATTCATTTTGGGAAAAATCCAATAAAAGGTGGTAATCCTCCTAATGATATAAAATTAATTATAATTGATAATTTAATAACAAAATTTATATTAAAATTGTATAATTGATTTAAATAAAAAATGTTTAATATATAAAATATAATACATATAATTAAAATTATAAATGAATATATACATATATATATTAATCATAAATTTTCTCTAATTAATAAAGCTATTAATAATCATCCTAAATTATTAATTGAGGAAAATGCTATTAATTTTCGTAAAGATAGTTGATTAAATCCTATTTTTCCTAAACCTCCAATAATTACATTAATTATTATAATTGCTATTAAAAATTTATTATTAAAATAGTAAGATAAAAGAATTATAGGAGAAATTTTTTGTCATGTTATTAAAATAAAACAATTTAATCAAGATAGTCCTTCTAAAATATTAGGAAATCAAAAATGAAAAGGTACTGAACCTATTTTTATTAATATTGAAGAATTAATTAATATTGAAAAAATATTATTAATTTCAAAATTTTTTATAAAAATTATTATTAAAATAATTGAAAATAAGAAATTAATTGAGGCAATTGATTGAGTTAAAAAATATTTTAGAGAAGCTTCTGAATTAAGTAAATTATTAGACTTAGAAATAAGGGGGATAAATCTAAGTAAATTAATTTCTAATCCAATTCAACATCCTAATCAAGAATTAGAAGAAATTGAAATTAAAGTTCTAAAAAAAATAATAAAAATAAAAAAATTTGAATTAAATAAAAATAAAATATAAAAAAGAGATTAATATCTTTAATAAATTATAAATTTATATTTTTAAAAATATATTTTAGTGTAAGATGCACAATAATTTTTGATATTATTAGGTATAGTTTAATTCTATAAAATATAATTAATAAAGGTAAAAAATTACATAATTTATCCTATCAGAATAATCCTTTTTATCAGGCACTTTATTAATTTTAAAAAAAAGAGTTTTCTTTATATTTGGGGTATGAACCCAAAAGCTTAAATTTAGCTTATTTTTAA